TTGAATACCCGTTATAGTAGAATATTCATGGGGGACGTTCTCAGATTTTACACGTGTGATACATGTTCCTTCTATTTCTCCAAGCAAAGCTCTTCGCATCGCAATGCCTATTGTGTCGGCTTGGCCTTTCATAAGTGGAGACAGAATAAAGCGCCCATAATAAAGACGTTTACTGTCTGTTCTTGATTCAACACACTTCCACTGTAGTGTCCGAGTAGATACTGTTACTTTCTCTCGAACCATAGTAATATTATTTTATTTGATTGAATTATTTATTTCTCTTGTTTCTCTTGAAATTTCTTCACTGTTCATTTCTACACACGTCTTTTTTTCGGAGGTCTACAGCCATTATGTGGCATAGGGGTTACATCCCGTACAAAAGTTAATAGTATACCACTTCTACGAATAGCTCGTAATGCTGCGTCTCTCCCGAGACCGGGACCTTTTATCATGACTTCTGCCCGTTGCATACCTTGATCTACTACTGTACGAATAGCATTTGCCGCTGCAGTTTGAGCGGCAAAGGGTGTCCCTCTTCTCGTACCCTTGAATCCACAAGTACCGGCCGAGGACCAGGAAACCACCCGACCCCGTACATCTGTAACTGTGACAATGGTATTATTGAAACTTGCTTGAACATGAATAACTCCCTTTGGTATTCTACGTGTACTCTTACGTGAACCAATACGTACATTCCTACGTGAACCAGTTCTCGGTATAGCTTTTGCCATATTCTATCATCTCATAAATATGAGTCAAAAATATATGGATATATCCATTTCATGTCAAAACAGATTCCTTATTTGTACGTTGAGCCCTTTAGTGAGTCTGATTATCCTTGTCTTTGTTTATGTCTCGGGTTGGAACAAATTACTATAATGCGCCCCCGCCTACGGATTAGTCGACATTTTTCACAAATTTTACGAACGGAAGCTCTTATTTTCATATTTGTCATTCCTTATCTTAATTCTGAATCTACTTCTTGGTAGAAAATAAGTTTCTTGAAATTTTTTATCTCGAATCGTATTGAATAAAAACCACCTAATCTTTCGAATCCTTGTTTCGGAGTCGATAAATTATACGTCCTCTGGTTGAATCATAACGACTTACTTCAATTTTGACTTTATCTCCTGGCAGTATCCGTATAAAACTACGTCGAATCTTTCCCGAAACATAACCTAGAATCAGATCTTCATTATCTAACCGAACCCGGAACATGCCATTGGGAAGCGATTCAGTAATTAAACCGTCATGAATCCATTTTTGTTCTTTCATTCCAGGTCAAGCCCCCTTGAAGTATCAACTAAGGGAGGAGAAACAATATTAGACAACTCACCCCCTTGCTTTTTTTTTTTACAAATAGGAAGAGGTTTCGGATCCCATTTGGATATTAAATGGATTACCATATATAACACAAAATTTCTCCGCCGATTCCTTCTAGTCGAGCCTCCCGGTCTGTCATTATACCTCGAGAAGTAGAAAGAATTACAATTCCCATTCCACCTAAAACTCTCGGAATTCGTTGAGAGTTAGAATAGATTCGTAGACCGGGCCGACTGATCCGTTTTAAATTTAAAAAATTTCTATAGGGTCTTTTTCTATTCCTTCTATGTCGGAGGGTTAAAACAAAAAAATATTTGTTTTTTTCTCGATGTTTTCTGACGTTTTCGATAAAACCTTCTCGGAAAAGTATTTTTACAAAATTTTCAGTAATATTAGTAGATGCTATGCGAACAACTCTTTTTCTATCCATATCAGCATTTCGTATAGAGGTTATTATCTCAGCAATAGTGTCTCTACCCATGATGAACTAAAATTATTGGTGCCTCAAAATTGGATATAATCAACATGTTTTTCTTTTTTTTTTTATTGGTTTATGAATATAAATTTTTCAAGGTATATGCATGAGACACAATCTACGAATTAATCTAGTTCTTAATCTATTTCTTTCAAATACCCCAAAGATATCACGATCTCATTTTATTTTATAATACCTCGGGAGCTAATGAAACTATTTTAGTAAAATTTAATTGTCTCAATTCCCGGGGGATTGCACCAAAAATTCGAGTTCCTTTTGGATTTCCTTCTTGATCAATCACAACTGCAGCATTGTCATCATATCGTATTATCATACCGCTGTCACGTTTAAGTTCTTTACAGGTACGAACAATTACAGCCCTGACTACTTCTGATTTTTCTAGGGGCATATTAGGTACTGCTTCTTTGATCACAGCAACAATAACGTCACCAATATGAGCATATCGACGATTACTAGCTCCTATGATTCGAATACACATTAATTCTCGAGCCCCACTGTTATCCGCTACATTTAAATGGGTCTGAAGTTGAATCATATCAATTTTTTAGTCTATTCTTCCAATGCAAAGGATGAAGAAAATAAAAGAAATATTGTTTGTCCAAAAAAAGAAACCTGCGGTTTTGTTTCATCCCCAAGACTCATTTCTTGCGGTTCTACATTTTTATCCCGAAATAATAAATT